GTCAAGGCGGAAGCTGCGGGTTCGAGCCCCGTCAGTCCCGACGGATCCAAATCCAATAACCAATAAAAAAAATACATCAATAGATCTCTCCTTTTTCTGTTAAACTGGGTACAAATGGTATAATTTCATTCCCAACGGTATCCTTCTTTTTTTTTTCTTTTTCGTTTCGCATTTCTCATTAACCGGTACCGGTTAATGAGAAAGAGACATGTGTGAATTGGTACAATTATTGGTAGTGGTAGCATTATATTCAGGATTCAAAGAGATACCGGATTGGGTCTGGTTTTTTTTTGACTGCTCTCGATCCGTGTATGTAATACCGTGTATGTAATAGAATCGAGTACACCATATCGTTATATCGTTCCCGGAAGCATATCCACAAATGGAATTCATTTCTTGTACGATACAAAATGAATTTAAAATAGTTACTTTGATAAAATACTTTTCAGAGTCAAAATATCTTCTTTTCTGGTTTCCATTTTGTGTAACTTAAATTACTAGTTTGAATTTAAAACAATTTCACGGAATATTCGATTTTTTATTATACCGGGACTCGTCTTTATCATACTTCTTTTTTCTTTGTTTTTTTGTTTTTCAAGAAAATTAGATCATTAAAAAAAAAGGAGTTTCGAACTTAACTCTTTTCGATTTCGTTTCTATTCTTTGTTTGGGTTTATTTGTAAACCATTTGTAAATAGAAATAATGGACGTGGAAGCGGTAGATTATAGAACAGACAGAATGGCAAAGAATGATAAATAAAAATAAAGTAGTTAAAGTATAAACTAAAGGAATTCTTTTGATTGAATCCGGAATCAGAATCAAAGTTTGTATTCGGTGTGTGGATAAAAGATCTACCTATGTTATACTATTCAATTCTCGACGCTGAATCGACTTGATAGCTCAGATATTGTTATTCATGATATTGATCCGATTCGATATCATCGAAATGGAATTCATCCCATTGAATTTACAAGCGAAAGGTTTATCATCTCTATGGGATTAAATCCCGAGTTATTGCGAAGTAAAAAAAAAAACGAAACGATGAGATTATGGAAGTAAATATTCTCGCATTTATTGCTACTGCACTGTTCATTCTAGTTCCTACTGCTTTTTTACTTATAATATACGTAAAAACTGTCAGTCAAGGTGATTAATTTGAATGAAACTTGACTTCTTAGTTCTTATCAATGATTTAAGAAACAAGATTCCAATTTCACGTCTTAAATGAAATGAAGGGACTAGAATCAGCAGTAGCCTATGAGATTCGATAAGTATGGTCGAAAGATTCATATATGAATCTTTCGACCATACTATCTATTTTGATTATTGTACTGTAGAAAGATACAAACTGAATAGAGATCAATCTACAATATGTATATGTATCTTCATACATCTTAATATCAATTAAATATATGGAATGTACATAGTATCTCAATTCGATTTCTTTGCTTTATCTATTTTCTTTTTGTTGATTCCAATCAATCTGAAATAATCAAAAGGGAACTCTTACAATTTTCTAATTTCTAGATTTATTATTATTATTATTTTCAATATGAATTCCGGTATCCATTAAACAAGAATCAAAGCAATGAAGGAAAAACAATATTGGGCATATATTACTAAAATAAAATCAAGTTAATAAAAGAAAATGAAAATAAAGTAATCTTTTTTTTTTTTTAGCATTTCGATTTCGAAGAAGTTACCATAGAACTCCTTGGATCATCTGTCAACCGCTCAATCAATTACTTCTTCGGATTTCAAAATTGAATTAAATTAATGAATTCAATATTAAGATTAAGTTAATTATTAATTAAATATATTCAATAATTCAATTTAATAATTAATAAATAATTAATTAAATAATTGAAAGGGCTTTGCAGAACGATCTAGAAAAAATCTATAAAAAAAGTGATCAAATTTTATTCCCCAACTCAATTAGTAGTATCTCTAGAGTCCACTTCTTCCCCATACTACGAGTGAAAGGGAAAATGTAAAAACTACCATTAAAGCAGCCCAAGCGAGACTTACTATATCCATGTGAATTATGTCCCCTATCTCTATGAATATGAAGGAATTATTCCATTATTGTTTACTAATAATAGTGGAATCACTGGTGCAGAGTCAAAAAGGGATTATGACCCAAGACCCTTGATGAAAGACTCCTATAAATCCACGTATAACAAGTTCTTATATGATTTCTAGTACATTAAACAAAATACGCAGTCACACTTTTCTTTGCAAGTATCAAAGGGAATGTTACTAATATGTAGTAATAATAAGACCCATTCTCCTTTATGCATCCAATCTAATATTGATTGGATGCCCGTGCACTCAGAGACTCTCATGAGTCTGTATACTCTGTATACAAAGTATTTTCTGCTCCTTCCATAAATATTAATTCGATTTTCCGTTTGACTATCCAATCGAATTCAAGACCTGATAAGTAGACACTCCATTAGTATTAGTAGTGGAAAGAAATCGGTAACTCTTGATTTGATA